TGTAAAGTAAATATCTTAATAATAAATATATGGAGTAGACTTCTAGTCATAATAGTACATTCATAAACGAGAAATTGGATTTACCTAATGAATATAGGTAAAACTAATGAATATAAGGAAAAAGGGTTTGTTTATTGATATTGAATTTGATAAATATCAATGCAATGAATTGTTTCAAAGCCAAACCTAATTAAATTGACCACCATCATAACGAAATTCATTTGATTGGATCCAGGGACCTACCAATTCAACATAGATCCAAGAAATTTCATCGAATCACTGATGAAAAGATTCTACTTGTTCCCTGAACCCAATTAAAAAAAAAATTGGAAAACTTCTTGCTCCCCATCCCTCTTACCCGATTTCCAAATTTGAAATTTCCTGGTTTAGTGTGAGATAGAGATATGTCTATCTATCTTAACACTGAGTGAATTAATGAATGAAAGCGAAAGTTTAACCCTCCTTTCTGGTTTTTTTATGATAGGCCGACCAATAAATCCTTCCCTGAAAAGAAAAGGTTTTTCCTATTATTTTTTCTATTCTATAATTGTAATTTTCTATTTTATTTTAGACTTTCAATTTTTTGTTTATTGTATTTATTTCTATTTTTACATTTATTTATATTAAATTATTTGTATATATTTCTTATATTTCTTAGAATTTCTATTCTAATTGGAATAATTCTAATAAAGAATTCTAATAAAAATGGATTCTTACTATAACTATAATATCTTGCTATAACTATAATAAGAATAGAATGAGTAATGACGATTAGAATCAATGATTCATGAATACAAATAACGAATCCAAAAATTCTATCGAATCATGAAAGACGGAAAGATCTTTCAAATCTAGTCACACCGTTTCGTTATATTGACAATTTCAAAAAATTGTTCATACTATGAGCATAGTATGCTGACGGTCGAGTAAATGGGCCCCCATCGTCTAGTGGTTCAGGACATCTCTCTTTCAAGGAGGCAGCGGGGATTCGACTTCCCCTGGGGGTAGGGTATTACGAAAGGAAGTTGATCAGGGATTATTAATTAAGTACTAAGTTTGGAATTGATTCTTCCTGGGTCGATGCCCGAGCGGTTAATGGGGACGGACTGTAAATTCGTTGGCAACATGTCTACGCTGGTTCAAATCCAGCTCGGCCCAATAATTCACGGATCCGTTATGAAATGATATAACCCCTTTGTTCTCTCGAAATGTCCGATAGGGAAAAAAGTCCAATTTTCTGATATATCTCTACTGGTTATTTATTTAATTTGTTCCTTTTTTTTCATAAATTTTGTATCTGGATTCATATCAGCATTTGTATCAGCATTTGTAAGTATAAAGTCTAAGAAAAAGAGTAATGTAAAAAAAAAGACTCTTTTTTTCATTGATTATCAATGGTTTTTGATTTGAAATAATGAAAAGATGACGAGTAATCCGTGCCCTTACCATTAAAGTGTATATTCATGTGGATATCACCACATGATGCGTGCTTTTGTTATAATGCAGAGATTCCAATCGAAAATCGAAATAGAACGGGTTTGACCGAAATCATAAGAATTTGTATGCTGTACTCTTTATTTCCTGGGGATTGTAGTTCAATTGGTCAGAGCACCGCCCTGTCAAGGCGGAAGCTGCGGGTTCGAGCCCCGTCAGTCCCGACAGATCCAAATCCAATGATCCAATAAAAAAATATATCAATTCATTCCTCTATTTTTTGCGAAAAGGGAACAAATAGCAAAATTACATTCCTAGGGAGATTCTTTTCCCCCCCCCCCCCCCCCCCTTTTTTTTCATTTCAAAAATATAAACAAATACGGGAATTCTCATTTCTTCAATTAGAGACGATGGATGAAACATTTGTGAATTAGTACAATTTTTTGTAGAATCATATTCAGATTCCAGGAGATACCCTGCCGGGTTGGGCCCTGTCGTGGCCTGTGTAATGAAATCAAATCGAGTACTATATCTTTTTCCCAGTACCACATACACAAATGTAATTTTGATTTGTTTGTACAATACAAAATGAATTTAATTGCTTTGATAAAATCTTTTGAATTTTAATCTGAAAAAGAGCTTCTTTTTTTGAACCCGATTTTTTGTTTTGTATAACGTCCGTCAATTATTAATTTGAATTTGAAACAATCTATCTCATTGCACACTGAAGTTTGATATATTCTATGCATCTTATTACTAATCCAAGGAAGTTTAATAAAATAAAGATAAACAAAGAGTCCCACCCTTCCTGAGGAAATGAATTGTTAAAATGAATTGTTAAAGATTTCGGACAAAGAAAAAGCAAAAGTAAATTCGGTAGAATATTCGATCTTCTTTTACTGTACCGGGACTTGTCTTTCTCACACTTTTTTGTTTTCCAAAAAGACTAGATCATTAAAAAAGGAGTTTAGAACTTAACTTCCCCTTTTGAATTTCGCCTTTATTGTTTATTTGTTTGGATTTGTTTGTAACCAATGTAAGTATAAAATGTAAGTATAAAGGCAGTTAGATAATACTTCGTCAGATGATTGTACAAGGAAGGTGATAGTTTTTTAGAAAAGGAAGAATGGAAAGGGAGGATAAATATAAAGTACAGAAATTCTCGAGTGAATCAAGAATCCGTTTTTGTATTCGGTATGGATAAACGCTCTTTCTATGTTATACTATTCAATTCTTGACGATGAATTGATTTGATAGCTCAGATATTGTTATTCATGATATTGATCCGATTCAGTATCATCGAGATAGAATTCATCTCATTAAATTTAGATGAATTTAGAGACGAAAGATTTATCATTTATATGGGATTAAATCCCGAATTATTGCGAAATAAAAAAAACCAAACAATGAGATTATGGAAGTAAATATTCTCGCATTTATTGCTACCGCACTGTTTATTCTAGTTCCTACTGCCTTTTTGCTTATAATATACGTAAAAACCGTGAGTCAAAGTGATTAATTTGAATGAAACTTTAATTTTGAGTTCTTAGTTAGTTCTTTTCAATATTTATTTGGTTGAAGAAATAAAGCATTCCTATTTTGCGTCTTAGACGAAACGAGCGAACTAGAATCAGCAGTATTCTATGAGACCTAATAGTATTGTAGAAGTATTGTAGAAAGAAAGATATATATCTTTCTTTCTACAATACTATCTTTTTTATTATTCTAGTGTATTAGTGTATACAGTTATACTGTATAAAGATATAAACTTAATCTTAATATAGATAGATCTAGAATAGAATCTTCATATTCATATATTATTCATAGAATACGTTCCTCCACTAGAATCGAATAAAATTTTGGAATGAAAATCTTGTTAATTCAATTTAAATAGTTCAATTTAAAAGTCTTTGCAAAACGATTTATAAAACAATTGAGTTGAGAACTCAATTAGTAATTAGTAATACCCCTACAGTCCACCTCTTCCCCATACTACGAGTGAAAGGGAAAATGTAAAGACTACCATTAAAGCAGCCCAAGCGAGACTTACTATATCCATGTGAATTTTGTCCTCTAGCTCTATGAATATGAAGGAATTTTTCCATTATTGTTCACTAATAATAGTAAAATGGCTAGTGCAGAGTCAAAAAAAAAAGGATTCTGTCCAATACCATTGATGAAACAATCCAAAAAATCCAATTAATTATAAGATAAGAGGTTCTTATATGGTTGATAGTGGAATCGGTAAACATTAAACACAAAGAAAATACAAAATACATAGGGACAGCCTTGGAAGTCTCAAGAGTCCCTCTCCTCTGCGTGTTTCCGTCGGAGACAAATTTGACAAGTTATATCAGCAAAACAGAGTAAGGTATTTCGTGTCTTGACTAGGCGACACCCGGATTTGAACTGGGGAAAAAGGATTTGCAGTCCCCCGCCTTACCACTCGGCCATGCCGCCAAGTCGATACTAAACGTTTTTTTGTACTTGCATCTTGAATCCCGTTTTTCTTAATCCCTTTTTTAGATTGAATCTATCTCGTTGATTCATTTTGTATAGTATCTCAAAACACATACTTTTTAAATTCTTTTCCCTTTCTATTGAAATTTGCTATTGAAATGAAAAACCAAATGTTTTTTTCATTCACAAAAGCTCCAAAATTGGAACCATTAACTATTAACTGTCAATTCATGAACGATTCTTGGATTTTAGATTAAACTCCCCCAATAATATATGAAAATGAAAATTAATATGTAACTAATCAGTATTGATTTTTTTCAATAAAAAAAATTCTTCTTTATCTTAATTTCAATTATAACAATAATTCTAAGTGTATGTAAACCCCAGAACATAAATTCTTACACAGATATCGAATCATATATCTTATTTGCCTATGATTCCTATAAGAGATTTTTTCTATTTAATTTTTTATTGACTAGTTTTTTAACTGAACAACGAAATCCATAAAAAAAGCAAAGTGCTAAAAAAACTTTAGTTTCTGATTATTGGGTCTTTATTTCATCGAACAAATTCAATTCCGAACCCATTTTTTTTTTATTTTACGGATAGCCAATCGTATTGGAATATCATAATAATGGTAAAAATCGAATCCTTTTTTGTTTTGCTATTCTATAACAAACTCATAGGTCTTAAGTGGAATTGAGCAATTCTTTTTTCAAGTGTATCTGTTGCAAATTCCAACAAATTCCAATTTGAGTATAAAATTCTTTTTATTCCTCCGTTCACGCGTATTTCATACATTCCATATATGGAGTTAGATAAAATTTTATGTGATTCTGTAAACAGAATATAAATTCCACCATTGCTAGATTGATCCATATAATTGGATCCAATACAATAGTGGGATTTTTTTTTCAATAAATGAGAAATAAAAAATGCTCGGGGATAAAAATGGGGGAATGTCTACAATACCTGAATTTAATCAGATACAATTTGAAGGATTTTGTAGGTTCATTGATCAAGGCTTAACAGAAGAGCTTTCTAAATTTCCAAAAATTGAAGATACAGATCAAGAAATTGAATTTCAATTATTTGTGGAAACATAT